GATTTAGTCTCCGATTCATATTTCGTCGACCAATCCTTCCTAATTCACATCTTTGTTGAAAGAATTTTTTTTGTAATTCCTTACATAAGGATTCAGAAAATACCGGATCTCCGCCTACACAAGCAAATTGTTGATAAAACTCCAAAATGGCATTTTCTTTTGACCCAATTTTTTTTTTCTCTTTATCATTCAGGAAAGACAAGAAAATCTCAGGATAGCAAACATTCTCTAGAATTTCTCTTAGATTCGAACCCATAGCTGATGATAGAACTAGAATAGATATTTTCTGTTTCCTACTCACACGAGCCCATATCCTTGCTTTTCGATCAATCTCTAATTCTAATCTTCCTCCCCAATCTGATATTATGGTCCCGGTATAGACCGAAATTCCGTTATGGTCCAATTCTGACCGGTAATAGATACCGGGACTTTGCAATATTTGATTGATCACAATTCTGTATATTCCATTTACTATAGAAGTTCCCAGGGAATTCATTAAAGGAATGTTTCCAATAAAAAGAGTTTGTTCTTGCATATCCCTACTGGTTTTCCAAATTAATCCCGCGGATACATATAATTCAGAAGAATATGTGAGTGATTCATATACAGCATCTCTTTCTTTTATCAAAGGTTCTACCAATTGATATGTTTCCACAAATAATTGAAATTCAATTTCTTGATCTGTATCTTCAATTTTTGGAAACTTATAAAGTTCTTCTGTTAAGCCCTGATCAATGAATCTACAAAATCCTTCAAATTGTATCTGATTAAACCCAGGTATTGTAGACATTCCCTCATTTCCATCCCCGAGCATTTTGAATTTCCCTTTTCTCAAAAAATTCCATTATTGACCCATTCTTCATCAAATCATATGGATTGATTTAGCAATGATGGAATTTCTATTTTGTTTACTGAATCACATGAAATTTTACTCACCCCGTATATGGAATGTATGAAATGCATATGAACGGAGGAATAAAGACGATTTTATATTCAAATTGGAATTTGGAACAGATAGAAAATCGAAAGGAATTAATAAATGCTACTTAGGCTTATGGAGTTTTGAATAGAATATCAAAAAAAAAAGTGATTCCATTTCTACCATTATTATGATATTACATACTCTAATCCGATTGGGTACCAGAAAAAGAAATGGATTCGGATTTCATCTGTTCGATGATATAAAGACATTATAATCATCAAAAATATAGAGTTGATATTTTTTTAGCACTTAACTTTTTCATGGATTCTATTGTTCAACAAATGATTCGCATAAAAGAGAGATACTTTTATTTTACCTTTTTTTCTTTTTTTAGTAGAATACGATTGAAGGGCGTAACATAGTAATAAAGTTTGTATTTATTAACCATGTGTAGATAGCTATCTATGTTTCCTCCTTTATTTAAGTTCTATTCGGGACAGCGCGTGCTATGCTATATCAAAATTTCTATTTTCTATTCCATCTATTGAATTGAATGAAAAATTGAAGCACTACAATTTACTAATAATTCTCTATAGTCATCATATATAGATATGATATCCAATTAGATATTTGTATAACAATTTATGTTCTGGGGTTTACATATACTTCTATTTGCTGTTATAATGGAAATTGGAAAGGATTTTTTTTTATGGAAAAGAATCAATAATGATTAGTTATGTATCAATTTGGATTTTCTTATATAATTCGAATTAGGATTAAGAAAAGACAATTTTGGATTCAAATCCAAGAATCGTTCATGAATTTTCAGTCCCATTTAATAGTTAATGGTTCCAATTTGTCCTAAATTTTGGCTTTTGGGACTGAAAAACCACATTTGGTTTTTCAATTTTTCAATATCAATATAAAAAAGAGAGGGAAAATTTTTAGATATTTCGTTTTTGAGATACTATACATACAACCGAAGGGATGGATCCAATCCAAAAAACGAAGGATTTTTTTCTTTTCGGGCAGGGGTTAAATTTAAGAAAACGGGATTCAAGATGCAAGTCCAATAAAAAAAGAAGTTTTGGAATCCCCCACTCGACGCAAACAAAGACAAAGGGAGACTTTTTTCATCTATTTTGTAGGGTATCATACATTTTGGCGGCATGGCCGAGCGGTAAGGCGGGGGACTGCAAATCCTTTTTCCCCAGTTCAAATCCGGGTGTCGCCTGATCAAGAAAAAACTCGAAATCTCTTATTTCGTTTTGCTGATATAACTCGCTGAATTTTTCCCCAGCAGAAGCAAACAAAGTAAAAGGACTCTTGAGACTTGCTTGCTTGGTTCGAAACATCTGGAAGTTTGGCTCTCGAAAGCTAAAGTGCTCTAAATCCTTGCCTCTAGGATTCAAGGACAGATGAGTGGTGGAAGGGCTCTCATATAAAGATTTATTGATTCCCTTCCACTCCACTACTAATGTAGTGTTTAATTACCGGGTCCTGAATTAGATTGGATAGCCCCACGGAAAATCGAATTAGTGGTTGTGGAAAGGGCTGAAGATACTTTCTATAGAGACT